CTTTTATCATTACTTCCGCTCGTTGCATACCTTGATCCATTACTGTACGAATAGCATTTGCTGCTGCTGTTTGAGCAGCAAACGGTGTACCTCTTCTTGTACCCCTGAATCCACAAGTACCGGCAGAGGACCAAGAAACCACCCGACCCCGTACATCTGTAACAGTCACAATGGTATTGTTGAAACTTGCTTGAACATGAATAACTCCCTTTGGTAGTCTACGTGCACTCTTACGTGAACCAATACGTCCATTCCTACGTGAACCAATTCTTGGTATAGGTTTTGCCATATTTTATCATCTCATAAATATGAGTCAGAGATATATGGATATATCCATTTCATGTTAAAACAGATCCTTTATTTTTATTTGTACATCGGGTCCTAAAGATTATCCTTGTCTTTGTTTATGTCTTGGGTTGGAACAGATTACTATAATTCGCCCCCGCCTACGGATCAGTCGGCATTTTTCACAAATTTTACGAACAGAGGCCCTTATTTTCATATTTGTAATTCCTTACCTTAAGTTAATTCCGAATCTACTTCTTGGAAGAAAATAAGTTTCTTGAAATTTTGAATCTCGAATTGTATCCCCATAAAAGTAATGTTGAAGTTAAAAAAAACTACCTAATCGTTCGAATCCTTGTTGCGGAGTCTATAAATTATACGCCCGCGGGTTGAATCATAACGACTTACTTCAATTTTGACTCTATCTCCTGGTAGTATCCGTATAAAACTACGTCGGATCCTTCCTGAAACATAACCTAAAATCAGATCTTCATTATCTAAACGAACCCGGAACATGCCATTGGGAAGTGATTCAGTAATTAAACCTTCATGAACCCATTTTTGTTCTTTCATTCCCGGTAAAACCCCCTTGAAGTATCAACTAATGGAGAAGGAGTGATATTAGATAACCCGCCCTTTCTCTCTTTTTTTTTACGAATAGGAAATTTAGGATTTAATTCGGATATTAGAAGGATTACCATATATAACACAAAATTTCTCCGCCGATTCCTTCTAGTCGAGCCTCTCGGTCTGTCATTATACCCCGAGAAGTAGAAAAAATGACAATCCCCATCCCACCCAAAATTCTAGGAATTTTTTGATAGTTAGAATAGATTCGTAGACCAGGTCTACTGATCCGTTTTAAATTTAAAATAGTTTTATATGGTCCTTTCCTATTCCTTCTATGTTGTAGGGTTAAAACCAAAAAATCCTTGTTGTTTTCCCTATGTTTTCTCACGTTTTCTATAAAACCTTCTTGTAAAAGTATTTTAACAATGTTTTCATTGATGTTAGTAGATGCTATTCGAACCGTTCCTTTTCTATGCATGTCAGCGTTTCGTATAGAGGTTATTATGTCAGCAATAGTGTCCCTACCCATAGTGAACTAAAATTATTGGTGCCTCAAAATTTGGATATAATAAACATGATCTTTTTTCTTATGAATTGGTAAAGGTATATACGTGAGACACAATCTATTAATTAACCTATTTCATTCGAATACTCTCTATATCATGGTCTTATCTTACAATACTTCAGGGGCTAATGAAACTATTTTAGTAAAATTTAACTGTCTTAATTCTCGGGCGATTGCACCAAAAACTCGAGTTCCTTTTGGATTTCCTTCTTGATCAATCACAACTGCAGCATTGTCATCATATCGTATTATCATACCATTGTCACGTTTGAGTTCTTTACAAGTACGTACAATTACAGCTCTTATCACTTCTGATCTTTTTAGAGGCATATTTGGTACTGCCTCTTTGATCACAGCAACAATAACATCACCGATATGAGCATATCGGCGATTACTAGCTCCTATAATTCGAATACACATCAATTCTCGAGCCCCGCTGTTGTCCGCTACATTCAAATAGGTCTGGGGTTGAATCATATCATTTTTTAATCTGTTCTTTCAATGCAAAACAAAATAAGGGCGAAGAAAAAAAAAATATTCTTTGTCAAAAAAAAATAAACCTGCAATTGTTTTTTTTATTCCAAGATCTCTTTTCTGCGGTTATACATTTATTTCTATCACGAAATAATGAATTGAGTTCGTATAGGCATTTTGGACGCCGCTATTAAAATAGCCTTTCTGGCTATATTTTCTGCTACTCCACCCATTTCATAAAGTATTCGACCTGGTTTAACGACAGCTACCCAATATTCGGGAGATCCTTTACCCGACCCCATACGTGTTTCCGCAGGTCTTACTGTAACGGGCTTGTCTGGAAATATGCGTACCCATATTTTTCCCCCACGGCGTGCATTTCGTGTCATTGCTCGTCGCCCTGCTTCTATTTGTCTAGATGTGATCCAAGCGGGTTCAAGTGCCTGAAGAGCATATCTACCGAAACAAATATGATTACCTCGATAAGATATTCCCTTCATTCGTCCTCTATGTTGTTTACGGAATCTGGTTCTTTTGGGGTTATAGTTGATGGTTGTTTCGCAATTCCATCTCTACTGCAGAACTGGACATGAGAGTTTCTTCTCA